TTAGCTTATCTTTTTCTTTATATTTTAGTATATGATGTACAAAAGTTTTTGATACTTTGAGAAACGGTTTAATTCTGTTAAATATAATGAGGGTAAAAATTTTACGTGCCTTATTCTATCAAAATAATTCTTTCATCAGACGCCTCATTTTTATTTTACCTATAAAAAAAAAGTTATACTGGGCCAATTTTTTTTATAGTTTAATTTTAAATTTAATTAATATTATCTAGTAAATTAGAAATTTTTCTAAAAAAAAGTTACTTAAATATTTTGATGAAAAATTTTTGGATTTTTTTTGAAAATTTTTATAATTTTTAAAAAATTTTTTTTTTTCAAAAATAGGCCAATTTAGAGGGGTATCCTTGGTTTTATTCATTTTTTTTTTTTTCATTTTTTGCACGCAAAATTTTTAAAATTTTTGACCGCTAAAAATAATTCTTTTCATGAAATCTCTTACAAATTTAAGAAAAATGACCCAAAATTTGCAGAAAAAAACGTCTTATAATAAAAATTAACATTATCACTTATTAGTATCTATTTATATATTTATATATTATAATCAAGTGTATATATATTATTTATAGATACATAATATATACGGATCTTATGTGATATTAATTTGAATAGTCTATATGGATATGATATTAAATAAATTTAATTAAAAAAAAAAGAAAAAAGTATTTATTAATTACAATTTAGATTATACATAATTATTTATAATTTATTAGTTAAAATAATATATATATATATATAATTAAATATTAATATGTATATAATTATATATTTATTTATATATTAATTTATTTAAATATAGATATATATATAATTATATATTAATTTATAATTAATTTATTTAAATATAATATTTTTTAACAATAAATAAAAAATATATTTATTAAATATTTATATATATATAATAAATATATTAATTAATTTTAAAGTAATTAGTTAATAAACTAATTTATTAATATATATAAATATTTTAAATAAATTATTAAAATTAATTTAAATATACTCATATAACATTTATATAATGAGATAAATTAAAATTTTTATTAAATCACTATTTTAAAAATTAATATCTTTATTATTAAAGTAAAATTTTAAAATTTTATTTAAATATAATGAAAAAAAAAAAAAAAACTAATTTATTAACAATATTAAATTCTTTATTGTTTAACTTTTTATTTAAAATTAAGAATTAATTTAATTTAGTTGAAATGTCTTATATATATAAATTATTTAGTAACTTTTTTAAAATTTAAAATATTTTTAAAAATAAAAAAATAAAAATTAATATTTTGAATTTTTATTGAAAAAAAAAAATAAAAATACGGTGTTTGTTGAATTAAATTTATTAGTTAAATATTAGGTATAGTCTAAATATTTTCATTAAAATTGGGGATGAAAATAAATAGGAGGGCCAGTTTCTTATTGGGGTAAAATTTTATTTAATGTTTTAGTTACAATCTAAAATTAAATTTTTAGTATTGCTAATTAAAATTACAATAATATTTTTTTAAAAAAGTTAACTTTAAAATTGGGGAAAATTAACTTTTTTAAAATTTTGTTATAAAATGAAATTTTAGGGAAACATTTTTATATAGGGAGGAATTATCTATATTGTTTATTTTTTTTAAGGTTTTTGATAAAAGTTTTATTTTAGCTTAAGATATTAATTAATAATTTTATTTTATATGTAAGTTTTAGCGTAAATTTAGATAAATTTTAAAAATTTATTTTTTATAAATTATTCGCAATTTAAAGTTTTTTAAATTTAATAAATTAAGATTAAGAAATTTATTTTAATATTAACAAAATTTGTGCCAGCAGTTGCGGTTATACAAATAATATAATTAATATTTATTGATTAATAATTAATTGTTTTAATTATAAATAAAAATTAAATTTATTAAGTGAAATTTTAAATTTGATTTAATTTATTATAAATATTTTGAAGTTATTAAATTTTTATTTAAACTAGGATTAGATACCCTATTATTTAAAATGTAAATATTAATATTAAATTAGTAATAGTTATTTTCTAGAAAATTAAAAAATTTGGCGGTATTTTAGTCTTTTCAGAGGAACCTGTCCTATAATTGATATTCCACGATTAATTTTACTTAAATTATTAGTTTATATATCGTCGTAGTTTGAATATTTTTGAAGAATTTAAATATTCAAAATTTATTATTATAAATTAAATCAGATCAAGGTATAGCTTATATTTAAGTTGAGATGGGTTACAATAAATTTATTTATATGGATTTAAAATTTAAAATTTTTAATAAAAGTGGATTTGAAAGTAATATAATTTATTTAAATTATATGATTAAAGCTCTAAAATATGTACATATTGCCCGTCGCTTTCATATAAAGTGAAATAAGTCGTAACAAAGTAGATGTACTGGAAAGTGTATCTAGAATGGCAAATTAGAGCTTAAATAAGTATTTTATTTACATTAAAAAGTTAATTGTTAAATTCAATTTAATTTGAATTAATAAAATTATATTTAATTATTTTAAATAAAATAATATTTTGTTTTATTATTAAAAAAGAAAAAATTAATCTAATTATAGTTAAAAGTATAGTGATATAAATTTTAAATATATTAAAAATTTATATATTTAAAAGAAAAATTTGGTTTTTGTACCTTGTGTATCAGGGTTTATTAATAAAATTTTATATAAATAAATTTCTCGATTTTAAAAGATTTAAATATTTATTTTTTTTAATGTTAAATAATTATTAATAATAAATATTTAGTAATGAAATGTTATTCGTTTTTAAATATATCTAGTTTTTTAAGAAATAGATTTAATCTGTTTGTTAATATAAATAAATTTTATTGTTAAATTTACTTTTATTAATAAAAAATATTTTAAGGGATAAGCTTTAAAATAAATTTATATAATATTTATTTTTAAAATTAAATGTAGGATTAAAAATTTCTTTCATTAATAATTTGTTATAATTAATTTTTTTTAATTATTTTTTATATTATATTTATATATTTTATTAAAATTATTTATTTAATTTTTAATTAATTGATATAATGATAAAATTAGTATATTTTTATTGTAAAATTAAATTATTTTTATTAGGTTATATTAAGGAATTCGGCAATATTTATTTTTCGCCTGTTTAATAAAAACATGTCTTTTTGATTATAATTTAAAGTCTAACCTGCCCAATGAAATTTTAAATGGCCGCAGTATTTTGACTGTGCAAAGGTAGCATAATCATTAGTTTTTTAATTGAAAGCTAGAATGAAAGGTTGGACGAGAAAATAACTGTCTCAATTTAATTTAATTAGAATTTTATTTTTAAGTTAAAAAGCTTAAATTTATTTAAAAGACGAGAAGACCCTATAGAGTTTAATATTTTTATATTTTTAATTTTTTATAATTTAAATAAAATGTAAAAATATTTTATTGGGGTGATAAATAAATTTAATTAACTTTATTTTTTTTTTTACATAAATTTATGAATTTTTGATCCATTTTTAATGATTATAAGATTAAATTACCTTAGGGATAACAGCGTAATTTTTTTAGAGAGTTCTAATCGAAAAAAAAGATTGCGACCTCGATGTTGGATTAAAGTTAATTTTTGGTGTAGAAGCTAAAATATTGAGTCTGTTCGACTTTTAAAACTTTACATGATCTGAGTTTAAACCGGTGTGAGCCAGGTTGGTTTCTATCTTTAAATAATAAAATATTTTAGTACGAAAGGACCAAATATTTATAATAATTATTATATTAATGAATATTATTGTTATTTTGGCAGATTAGTGCATTAAATTTAGAATTTAATTATGTAAAATTATTACAAATAATACTTGTTTTATAAGGATTATTTTTTAATGTTTTTAAGAAGATTATTAATAATTATTTGTGTTTTGATTGGGGTGGCTTTTTTAACTTTGTTAGAACGTAAGGTATTAGGATATATTCAGATTCGGAAAGGTCCTAATAAAGTAGGCATTATAGGTATTCCTCAGCCTTTTAGTGATGCTATTAAATTATTTACTAAAGAATCAGTATTTCCTTTAATATCTAATTTTAATATATATTATTTTTCTCCTATTTTTAATTTATTTTTGTCGTTAATTTTATGATTATGTATACCATTTTTTAGAATTTTGTTAAATTTTAATTTAGGAATTCTTTATTTTTTATGTGTTTCAAGTTTAAGGGTTTACACTATTATAATTTCAGGGTGATCTTCAAATTCTAATTATTCTTTATTAGGGGGTATACGTTCAGTAGCTCAAACTATTTCTTATGAAGTAAGTTTAAGTTTAATTTTATTGTGTTTTTTATTTATAGTTTTGAGATTAAATATTAATATATTTGTTTTATATCAAAAATATATTTGATTATTATATGTTAGCTTTCCATTATGTTTAATTTGATTTGTTTCTAGACTAGCTGAGACTAATCGTACTCCTTTTGATTTTGCTGAAGGCGAATCTGAATTAGTTTCTGGGTTTAATGTTGAATATAGAAGAGGGGGATTTGCTTTAATTTTTTTAGCTGAGTATTCAAGTATTTTATTTATAAGAATATTATGTTGTATTTTATTTTTAGGGGGAAATATTTTTTCTTTTTTCTTTTTTTTAAAATTGGTTTTTATATCATTTTTATGGGTCTGAGTTCGAGGGACTTTACCTCGGTTTCGTTATGATAAATTAATATATTTAGCTTGAAAAAGGTTTTTACCTGTTTCTTTAAATTATTTATTTTTTTTTTTAGGGTTAAAATTACTATATTTTTCCCTAATTTTATAGTTAACTAATTTTAGTATTAAGTTAATAAGGATTTATACCTTATTTTATATTTTCAAAATATATGCTTATTTCAAGCTCATTAACTAATTTTTAAAAATAATATTGTCTCAAATAGTATTTAATATTGGGTTAATTAAATAAATAATAAAATAAATAATAGTTATAATTTGTCCGATTAAAATATAAGGATCTTCTACTGGTCGAGCACCAATTCATGTTAATAAAATAATAATAGTTACTAATATTCAAAATATTATTTTACTAATAGGGTAAAATGTATTTGTTTGTATTTTTTTATTGTTAATAAATGGTAAAATTAAAAGGATTGCAATTGATATAATTAAAGCGATTACTCCCCCTAATTTATTAGGAATTGATCGTAAAATTGCATAAGCAAATAAAAAATATCATTCAGGTTGAATATGAATTGGGGTAACTAAAGGATTTGCGGGAATAAAATTATCAGGATCTCCTAATATATACGGATTAGTTAAAGTTAAAATAATAAGAGATATTATTATAATAATAAATCCAAAAATATCTTTAAATCTGAAGTAGGGGTGAAAGGGAATTTTATCAATGTTTCTATTAATTCCTAATGGGTTATTTGATCCTGTTTGATGTAAAAATAATAGATGAATTATTACTAATGCTCTAATAATAAAAGGTAACAAAAAATGTAAAGTAAAAAATCGAGTTAATGTTGCGTTATCAACAGCAAATCCTCCTCATAATCATTGAACAATTCTTATTCCTAAATAAGGAATTGCGGATAATAAATTAGTAATAACTGTTGCCCCCCAAAAAGATATTTGACCTCAAGGTAGTACATAACCTAAAAAAGCAGTAGCTATTACTGTAAATAAGATAATAACTCCTATAATTCAAGTTATAATTAAATTATAAGATCCATAATAGATTCCTCGTCCGATATGTATATAAATACAAATAAAAAAAAAAGAAGCCCCATTGGCGTGTAAAGTACGAATTAATCACCCAAAATTTACGTCTCGACAAATATGAATAATTCTATTAAAAGCTATATTAATGTCTGCCGTATAATGTATTGCTAAAAATAGTCCAGTAATAATTTGAATTATTAAACATAATCCTAATAATGATCCAAAATTCCATCAAGCATTAATATTTGAAGGAGAGGGTAAATCAATTAAAGAATTATTTACAATATCAAAAGGGGTTTTTAAACGTATGGGTGTTTTCATTAAAATTTTTGTCGTAAAGGTCCGGATTTAAAGTCAGTGATTTTTACTACTGCGATTAATGTAATTAATAAGTAGATAATTATTATAAATATAATTTTATTTGAAGGAGTGTTATAAAATTTTCTTATTATTAAATAATTAATATTTGTATTAATATTAAAATTTGAATTATTTAATATAATTAAATTTTTATCAATTATTATATAAATAATTATATTTCCAATTATTATAAAAGATAGTAAAATTATCAATTTGATATTAAATTTGAATTTTTCATTAGATGCAATTCTAGTTATATAAATAAATAATACTAATATTCCGCCAATTATGATTAAAAATAAAATATAAGAAAATCAAAAATTAAAATTTATAAATCCAGTGATTAATGTAATTAAAATTGTCTGTATTAAAAGAGTTAATCCTATTGATAATGGATGTATTATAAATATGAAATTTACAGATAAAATAATATTTAGTATTAATAAAATAAATAAAATGCAGAAGATAGTTTTTTTAAAAATATTAATTTTGGAGATTAATGATAAGAATCTATTCTTTCTTCTGAAGTTTTAAAAGATAATTCTTATTTTTGATTTACAAGACCAATATTTTTATTAAATTATTAAAACTAATGTTAATATTATTTTCTATTTTTATATATTTTTCTGGTATTTTAGTATTTTGTTTAAAACGTAAACATTTATTATTGATATTATTAAGATTAGAATTTATTATTCTTTCTTTATATTTTAATATATTTATTTATTTAAGTTATTTTTCTAACGAATATTATTTTTCAATAATTTTTATAAGAATAAGAGTTTGCGAGGGGGCATTGGGGCTATCTTTATTAGTTTCATTAATTCGTAGTCATGGTAATGATTATTTTCAAAGTTTTAATATTTTATGATAAAATTTTTATTTATAATAATTTTTATGATTCCTTTAAGTTTTAAAAATAAGTTATTTTGATTAAATCAGTGTTTATATTTTTATATATTTATTATATTTATATTTATATTTAGGTTTAATTATATATATATAAATATTAGATATTCTTTTGGTTGTGATTTATTATCTTATATTATAATTATTTTAACGTTATGAATTTGTTCTTTAATAATTATGGCAAGATTAAAAATTTATAGTAAAAATTATTATTATAAATTATTTTTATTTATAATTTTAATGCTATTAATTTCATTATTTTGTACTTTTAGAACTATAAATTTATTTGTATTTTATTTATTTTTTGAAATAAGATTAATTCCAACATTAATTTTAATTGTTGGTTGAGGGTATCAACCTGAACGTATTCAGGCTGGTGTTTATTTATTATTTTATACAATATTAGCTTCTTTACCTATAATAATTTCTATTTTTTTTTATTATAGAAATTTTAATAGGCTAGATTTTTATTTTTTAAATGATGTTAATTATTTATTAATTTATTTGAGTATAAATATAGTATTTTTTGTTAAAATACCCATATATTTTGTTCATTTATGGCTACCTAAAGCGCATGTTGAAGCACCTGTTTCAGGATCTATAATTTTAGCAGGAATTATGTTAAAATTAGGTGGTTATGGATTAATGCGAGTTATAAAAATATTTATTTCTGTTGGATTAAAAGTTAATTATTTTTTTATTATTATTTCTTTAGTTGGGGGAATTTATGTTTCTTTAATATGTTTACGTCAAATAGATGTTAAATCTTTAATTGCTTATTCATCTGTTTCTCATATGGGGTTAGTTTTAGCAGGGATTATGTCTATAAATTATTATGGATTATGTGGTGCTTTTTTAATAATGGTTGCACATGGGTTATGTTCTTCTGGAATATTTTGTTTAGCTAACATAAATTATGAACGTTTAGAAAGTCGTAGGCTTTATTTAAATAAAGGGTTAATTAATTTAATACCTACTTTGAGTATATGGTGATTTTTATTTAGGGCCTGTAATATATCGGCCCCGCCTTCTTTGAATTTAATTGGAGAAATTTTATTGATTAATAGATTAATAATATGAAGAATATTTTGTATATTATCTTTATTTTTTTTGTTATTTTTTAGAGCTGTTTATTCTTTGTATTTATACTCTTATACTCAACACGGTAAGCTTTATTCTGGTTTATTTAGGTTTAGTAGAGGGTATTTGCGAGAGTATTTATTATTATTTTTACATTGATTTCCTTTAAATTTATTAATTTTAAAAAGAGAGTATTTTGTATTATGAGTTTATTTAAGTAGTTTAATTAAAAATATTGATTTGTGATATCAAAGATATAATAATTTATCTTAAATAATTTTATCTATTTGTTTAATTTATAGGGGTATTTTTTTAATCTTTAGTTTAATTTTTTTTATATTTAGTATTAATTTTATAATTTTAGATTATAGTATTATATTAGAATTGGAGATAGTAAGTTTAAATTCATGTTCAATTTTTATGACTATTTTATTGGATTGAATGTCTTTATTATTTATAAGATTTGTTTTATTTATTTCTTCTATAGTAGTTTATTATAGTAAGGATTATATATCTGGAGATTTAAATCTTAATCGTTTTATTATATTAGTTTTTATATTTGTTTTGTCCATAATATTTTTAATCATTAGACCAAATTTAATTAGAATTTTACTTGGTTGAGATGGTTTAGGGTTAGTTTCTTATTGTTTAGTAATTTATTATCAAAATATTAAATCTTATAATGCAGGGATATTAACTGCTTTAACTAATCGATTAGGGGATGTATGTTTATTAATTGCTATTAGTTGGATAGTTAATTATGGTAGATGAAATTTTATTTATTATTTAGATTTTATAAAAAATGATTATGATATAATAATAGTAAGTTATTTAATTATTTTTGCTGCTTTTACTAAAAGGGCTCAAATTCCTTTTTCCTCTTGGCTACCAGCTGCAATAGCAGCACCAACTCCAGTATCTTCTTTAGTTCATTCTTCTACATTAGTTACTGCTGGCGTTTATTTATTAATTCGTTTTAATTTTTCTTTTAATAATACAATAATATTAACTATATTATTTTTTTCTAGTATAACTATGTTTATAGCTGGGTTAGGGGCAAATTTTGAGTTTGATTTGAAAAAAATTATTGCTTTATCAACTTTAAGGCAATTAGGATTAATGATAAGAATCTTATTTTTAGGTGAGTATAAATTAGCATTTTTTCACTTATTAACTCATGCTTTATTTAAAGCTTTATTATTTATGTGTGCAGGCTGTTTTATTCATAATTTGAATAATTGTCAAGATATTCGTTTTATAGGTGGAATTATTAAACAAATACCTTTAACTTGTAGGTTTTTTAATATTGCGAATTTATCTTTATGTGGGATTCCCTTTTTATCTGGGTTTTATTCAAAAGACTTAATTTTAGAGATTATATCTATAAATTATTTAAATTTATATATTTATATTATTTTTTTTGTTTCAACAGGATTAACTTCTTGTTATACAATTCGTCTGATATATTATAGATTAATGGGGAATTTTAATTATTTATCTTTAAATATAATTAATGATGAAAGAAAAATTATATTAAAAGGAATATCCGGTTTAATTTTTTTAGTTATTATGGGGGGTAGTTTATTGATATGGTTAATATTTCCAACCCCTTATTTTATTTGTTTACCTTTTTTAATAAAAATATTAACTTTAATAGTAATTATGGTGGGGGCTTGATTAGGGTATGAATTTTCTAATTTTAATTTAAATTATAATTTAAAAAGATTAATAGTGTATAAGATATCTTTATTTTGTTCTATAATGTGAAATATACCTTTTATCTCTACTTTTGGGTTAAATTATTATCCTGTATTTTTAGGTAAATTTTATTATCAATATTTTGATCAAGGTTGATTTGAATATTTTGGTAGACAAAATATTTATAGTAATATAATTACTAATTCTAAATTTACTCGAGTTTTGTTTAATAATAATTTAAAAATTTATTTAATTTTATTAGTTTTATGAATTATTATTTTGTTATTAAATTTAATTTATTTAAATAGCTTATATAGAGCATGATATTGAAGATATCAGGGAAATATTAATATTTTTAAATATATTTATAAAAAAATATATTTTAATTTTACAATGAAAATGTAATGTTTTATTAAACTATATAAATAAGAAATAATAATGGATTTTCACCACTAAAAATTTAAGTTAGAAGCTTAATTTTGAATTTCTTATTTCTTTAATTGGAGAATTTCTCAATAATATTATTAACAGTAATATACCTCTTTTTGGTTTCAATTAAAAATAAGGATGTATTAACATCATAATTTTAGGTCGAAACTAAATACAATTTTTTGTTTCTTATTTAAGATAAATTGATGATCAATACTTTTTAAATGCAAATTAAATGTTATAATTTAACTACTATCCTTAATTAACTCAATTTAAAGCCCCTTGTCTTCATTCATGATAAAGCCCTAATAATAAAATAAATAAAAAAAAAAATCTAATACAAATATATATTATAATATTAGTAATTTTTAATGTTAAAATTAAAGGAATTAATAATGTAATTTCAACATCAAAAATTAAAAAAATGACAGCAATTAAAAAGAATTGAATTGAAAAAGGTATTCGTGCAGATCTTTTAGGGTCAAATCCACATTCAAAAGGGGAAGATTTTTCTCGATCTATAAAAGTTTTTTTTGATAAAATTGATGCTAGGGTTATTATAATAAAAGAAATTCTAAAAATAATAATTGATATAATTATGATTACAAAAATTATTTATACTAATTTTAGTTAGCTCATTTGATTGGAAGTCAAATATAATATCTATACTATATAAATATCTACCTCATCAATAAATTGAAATATATAAAAATAATCAAACTACATCTACAAAATGTCAATATCATGCTGCTGCTTCAAACCCGAAATGATGGGAAGAAGAGAAATGATTGTTTAAGTGTCGAAAATAGCAAATAGCTAAAAAAGTAGTTCCAATAATTACATGTAATCCATGAAATCCGGTAGCTATAAAAAAAGAAGATCCATAAATAGCATCAGAAATAGTAAAAGATGCTTCAATGTATTCATATGCTTGAAGTATAGTAAAATAAATTCCTAAAATTACTGTTAATAATAATCCTTGTTTAGTTTGATTAAATCTATTTTCTATTAATCTATGATGAGCTCATGTTACGGTTAATCCTGAAGTTAATAAAATTAAAGTATTTAGTAAAGGAATTTGGATAGGATTAAAAGTTATAAGTCCTTTAGGGGGTCAAATTATACCAAGTTCAATTGAAGGTGCTAATCTTCTATGAAAAAATCCTCAAAAAAACCTTAAAAAGAAAAATACTTCTGAAGTAATAAATAAAATTATCCCTCATCGTAATCCTAGGACTACATTAAATGTATGTATTCCTTGATAAGTTCCTTCTCGGGAAATATCTCGTCATCATTGGTATATAATTAATATAGTAATTATTATTCCTAGTATAAATAAATTTATATTATAAAAATGGAATCATTTAATTAATCCAATTATAGTAATTATTGCTCTTAAAGCCCCCGTTAAAGGTCATGGGCTAATATCTACTAAGTGGAATGGATGATTTTTATGGGCGGACATTAATTTACTTCACTAGAATATAAAGTTCTTAAAATAGCAAAAACATATGATTGAATAATAGCTACTGCAGATTCTAATAATAATAGTAATAATTGGATAATAATCAAAATATTGATTAATAATAAAGATAAAGTTGGTCCTGTATTTCCTAGTAAAGTTATTAATAAATGTCCGGCAATTATGTTTGCGGCTAATCGAACTGCTAAAGTTCCAGGGCGGATGATGTTTCTAATTGTTTCAATACAAACTATAAAAGGTATTAAAATAGAAGGAGTTCCCTGAGGGACTAAATGAGCTAATATATGGGTTGTATTATTAATTCAACCGTAAATTATAAAACTTAATCATAAAGGCAATGCTAATGCTAATGTCAAAATTAAATGCCTTGTTCTTGTAAAAATATAAGGGAATAACCCTAAAAAATTATTGAATAAAATAATAGAAAATAAAGAAATAAAAATTAAAGTTCTTCCTTTAATTTTATTACCTAAAAGTACCTTAAATTCATGATGTAGAATAGAGGAAACTTTAATTCATAAAAAATTTATTCGTGAGGGCACTAATCAAAATATTGATGGAATAAATATTAAACCTAAAAAAGTTCTTAATCAGTTTAAAGAAAGGTTAAAACTAGTTGATGGATCAAAAGAAGAAAATAAATTAGTTATCATTTTCAATTTAATTTAGATATTTTTTTATTAAAAATATTTTTGTTGTTATTGTTATATTTAAAAGAAAAGTAATTTATTGAGTTAAATATTAAAAAAATAATTGTGAATATTATAAATAATAAGATTCAATTTATTGGGGCTATTTGTGGTATTAAAAAATATTAATATTTTAATAATTTTAGTATGACAAACTAATGTTATAATTTAACTAACTTTTTCATTAGAAACAGATGTTAAACTATTATAGAATGGTTTAAGAGACCAGCACTTACTTTCAGCCATCTAATGAATTTATTATAGAAATTCATTTAATAAAAAATTTAGGGGAGATTCTTTCAAGAACAATTGGTATAAATCTATGATTTGCCCCACAAATTTCTGAACATTGACCAAAAAACAAACCAGCTCGATTCATAAAAAAATTAATTTGGTTTAGTCGACCGGGGGTAGCATCGATCTTTACTCTTAAAGAAGGAATAGTTCAAGAATGAAGTACATCAGCTGCGGTTACTATTATACGAATTTGAGCATTATAAGGTAAAACAATTCGATTATCTACATCTAATAAACGGAATCTGTTTAATTTTATTTCATTTATAGGGATTATGTAGGAATCAAATTCAATGTTTTTGAAATCTGTGTATTCATAAGATCAATATCATTGGTGCCCAATAGATTTAATTGATACCATAGGGTTATTAATTTCATCTAATAAATATAAAAGATTTAATGAAGGTAATGCAATAAAAATTAAGGTAAATGCAGGTAAAATAGTTCAAATTAATTCAATTATTTGGCCTTCTAATAAAAATCGATAGTTTAATTTATTAAAAAATAATCTAAGTATTAGATATCCGACTAAAACTGTAATTATTAATAAAATTAATAATGTATGATCATGGAAATAAATTAATTGTTCCATTAAGGGGGAGGCTCTATCTTGAGTGGAAATATTATATCATGTCGCCATTTCTAAAAAAAGGCTAAACTTTATATATGGGGTTTAAATCCATTGCACTAATCTGCCATATTAGAAATCTGAAGATAATATAGGTAATTCAGAGTATCTATGTTCAGCAGGAGGCATTAATTGGAATCATTCAATAGATGAATTTATTTGTATAGAAGAGATTCTTTTTCGTAAAGAAATAATTCTTTCTCATATAATAAATAAAAAAATAAAAATTGCAATTAATGAAATCATTGAACCGATTGAAGAGACAACATTTCAGGTTGTATAAGCATCCGGGTAATCAGAATATCGTCGAGGTATCCCCCTTAATCCTAGAAAATGTTGGGGAAAAAAAGTTAAATTTACTCCAATAAATATAGTTAAAAATTGAATTTTTAAGTATTTATTGTTTAAAGTTAATCCGGTAAATAATGGGAATCACTGAATAAAACCAGCTATAATGGCAAAAACAGCTCCTATAGATAAAACATAATGAAAATGAGCTACTACATAATAAGTATCATGTAAAATTACATCAATAGATGAATTAGCTAAAATTACACCAGTTAATCCGCCGACTGTAAATAAAAAAACAAACCCTAAAGCCCATAGTATGGCAGGAGAATAATTAATTTGAGTTCCATGTAAAGTAGCTAATCAACTAAAAATTTTAATTCCAGTGGGGACTGCAATAATTATTGTAGCTGATGTAAAATAAGCTCGGGTATCAACGTCTATACCGACAGTAAATATATGATGGGCTCAAACTACAAAACCTAATAACCCAATTGCTATTATAGCATAAATTATCCCTAAAGTTCCAAAGGTTTCTTTTTTTCCTCTTTCTTGGCTAATAATATGGGAAATTATTCCAAATCCTGGTAAAATTAAAATATAAACTTCAGGATGTCCGAAAAATCAAAATAGATGCTGGTAAAGAATTGGGTCTCCTCCCCCAGCCGGGTCAAAAAATGATGTATTTAAATTTCGATCAGTTAAAAGTATGGTGATAGCTCCTGCTAAAACAGGTAAAGATAAAAGTAAAAGTAAAGCAGTGATTGCAACAGCTCAAACGAACAGGGGTATTCGATCGAAAGTTATTCCTGCAGATCGTATATTAATTACAGTAGTAATAAAATTAACTGCTCCTAAAATAGAAGAAATACCAGCTAAATGTAAACTAAAAATAGCTAAATCAACAGAAGCCCCTCCGTGGGCAATGTTAGATGATAAAGGAGGATAAACGGTCCAACCTGTGCCGGCCCCCCTTTCTACTATACTTCTTATTAGCAATAGAGATAATGATGGGGGTAAAAGTCAGAATCTTATATTATTTATTCGAGGAAAAGCTATATCTGGGGCACCTAATATTAAAGGTACTAATCAATTCCCAAACCCACCAATTATGATTGGTATTACTATGAAAAAAATTATGATAAAAGCATGGGCTGTAACAATTACATTATAGATTTGGTCATCTCCAATTAAAGTTCCAGGGTTTCCTAATTCAGCTCGAATTAAGATTCTTAAGGAAGTTCCAATTATTCCTGCTCAGGCCCCGAAAATAAAGTATAAAGTCCCAATGTCTTTATGGTTTGTTGAGAATAATCATTTGTTCAAATAATAAACAACAAATGTATTATCCCAAATTCTAGCAATTACAATAAATAAAAAATAAGTAAAATGGCCGAGATTAGGCGATAAATTGTAAATTTATTTACGAAAAGTATTTCTTTTACTAAGCTTTATATTCAATAATGATATTAAATTGCAAGTTTAAAGGTGGAAAGATCCTAAGGCTTAAAGAGGGATCTTTATACGCAGTTTTGAAGACTACAAGTTTATTCTTAACTTAAATCCTTAATAAAAATTAAAGATTAATGTCACGAATATTAAGCCTGATAAGGATAAGAAATTAATTGTTATGATAATTCATATATTTGTTTTAATTTTAAATTGATAGTTTAATTCGTTTATATTAATTATTAAGGTTGAAAAGGTAATTCGCATATAAAAATATAAAGTTATTAAAGTTATTACTACTATAAAAATTGTAATTAATAATAAATTATTTTCAATTAATAATTGAATAGTTAATCATTTGGGCATAAATCCTATAAAAGGGGGTAATCCGCCTAAGGATAAGAAATTAAGTATAAAAAATAATTTTACTGAGTAATTATTATTAAGCATTATAAATGTTTGTTTTAAATAGAAAATATTGAATTTTTTAAATAATAAAATAATATTAATTCTAACAATAGAGTAAACAATAAAATAGATTATTCAAATTGATTCTAAAAATAGAAGGGATCTAATTATTCATCCGATATGGTTGATAGATGAATAAGCAAGGATTTTTCGTAGGCTAATTTGATTAATGCCTATAATACCTCTAATTAATATGGAAAAAATGATAATTAAAGAAAAAAATATTGACATATTATTATATATGATTAAAACCATTGGGGCGATTTTTTGTCATGTTAATAATAATAAGCAATTTCTTCAGTTTAGTCCTTCTATTACTTCAGGTATCCAAAAATGGAAGGGGGCTGCTCCCATTTTTGTTAATATTGAAGAATTAAAGATTATATTGAAGTTATTTTCTCAATTTTCTAAAAGATTGGAAGATATAATAATGATAGAGAAAAGTATAATAGTTGAAGCTATTGTTTGAGTGATAAAATATTTTAAAGATGCTTCATTATTTATTATATTTTTAGAATTTCTAAATAAAGGAATAATTGATAATAAATTGATTTCTAATCCTATTCATATTCCTAATCAAGAATATGATGAAATAGTAATAAAAGTTCCAATTATTATGGTAGTAGTGAATAATAATTTGTATATTTTAATAATTAAAAAGAAAAGGATTAGTACCTTTATATATGGGGTATGAACCCATTAGCTTAA